TCAAGTTAGTGAAGTTATTTTATTGTGATTCAACATTAAAAGAACAGAATCACGCTCTGTAGGATTTGAACCTACGACATCGGGTTTTGGAGACCCACGTTCTACCGAACTGAACTAAGAGCGCTTTATTATGATGGGAGATACGGATGTCAAGAAAAGGATTCTTTTTGTACCCCCAATACATCTTGTATGTATAGTATCATAAAATGGTAGATTGTGTCCAATTTTAATCGATCTCAATTGACCCCTCGTTACTGTCCATAGGAGAAGTGATAAGTAGGGATGACAGGATTTGAACCCGTGACATTTTGTACCCAAAACAAACGCGCTACCAAGCTGCGCTACATCCCTTTCATTTGTTGTACAGTGCCATTGTAGGGAATCCATGTTTTGTTTTCCACATCCTAATTTCCTCTATCTAAATAGAATTTCTTTTGCCATTTCTTCTTTTTGGTTTTTTGGTTTCATTCTCATAAAGAATTATATACATACCTAACGTATAAACGTATAAAGGAATGAATATTTATCAGTAGTGCTCAGGAAGGAGGGTTCATCTTTTTCTGTTTTAGGGACAGGTAGATTTCATCTACCGGATCGTTGTATATATCCATTTTGGTTAGAGATTCCCCGTACAAATGATCTTTAACTACATATGCATCTGATCATATATGTATTACAATATACAATAAAGTCAATAAAGTTAAAGAAAAAGAAGGAGGATTTTCAATGCGAGATATAAAAACATATCTCTCCACGGCACCTGTGCTAACTACTCTATGGTTCGGGTCTTTGGCGGGTCTATTGATAGAGATCAATCGTTTATTCCCAGATGCGTTGACATTCCCCTTTTTTTCATTCTAGTTATTGACATGGGAAGGGATCAAGAAGATTAGAGATACAATAAATTCTCTGCGACTAACCCCCCCCTTTTTTCAGTTCTTTAGGATAGGAAAGAAAGAGTAAAGAATAAAAGTGGATTGAATCTCATTGAAACTCGGGTTCGGGTTAATATAGGGAGAACAGAAAAGGAAATGTGGGTCGAGGGCAGGCTGTTCAAGATCATACAAGATACTAAATAAAATACTGGGATTGGGAATAATTGATAGTTAGAAATATTTGTATTACTTAATAATTTGATTACTCTATTGATTGCAACGAAATCTTTCATAATTGAATTGGATTTCGAGTTAGCAACTTCTCGTCTATTTATTTTTCATTCCTTTCTTCTTCGCTTCGGTTCGAATCGAAAATAGAAGAATTGAGTGAATTCAAAATCCAAAGGAGGTTCATGGCTAAGGGTAAAGATGTCAGAGTAGTAGTTATTTTGGAATGTACCAGTTGTGTCCGAAATGGTTTGAATAAAGAATCGCGGGGCATTTCCAGATATATTACTCAAAAGAATCGACACAATACACCTAGTCAATTGGACTTGAAAAAATTCTGCCCTTATTGTTACAAACATACGATTCATGGGGAGATAAAGAAATAAATCGAACGGAACGCGTGTGCCACTCTTCCAAGGAAGAGGAAGAAATTACATATACATATATAATATATACAAATCCAGTCCTATTTTGGTCGGATCCGAAATGAATGAAGAAATAGGATTTTAGAAATAAGAAATAAACCATGGATAAATCCAAGCGGCCCTTTCATAAATCCAAGCGATCTTTTCATAGGCGTTTGCCCCCAATTGGATCGGGGGATCGAATTGATTATAGAAACATGAGTTTAATTAATCAATTTATTAGTGAACAAGGAAAAATATTATCTAGACGAGTGAATAGATTAACCTTGAAACAACAACGATTAATTACTATTGCTATAAAACAAGCTCGTATTTTATCTTCGTTACCTTTTCTTAATAATGAGAAACAATTTGAGAGAACCGGGTCGATCCCTAGAACTACTGGTCCTAGAACCAGAAATAAATAAGCCTATTCCTCAATCGAATCAAAACTCTAATTCGAACTCAGATTGAAGTTTTGTTCGAAAAAGCCGAGAGATTGTCGCGCCGTAATGTAATAATAAAAAAAAGAATGGGGGAAGAATAAATCTTTTTTTTTTTTTTTATTGAAACGTGTTCGTTCATTCCTACTACTTATCTTATCATACGAATTTCTACTATACCCTCCCGGAGTTCATTCTCCGGGGAACTCCGTTTAAAGTATTCCAGTGAATTCCTTCCAATCTCCTTATTTGATGATCGCATTGGAAATCGTGTCAAGACAATTCCTATTTGATATGGCTATTTGTGCAGGTATTTTACGATTAAGAAGCAACTGCCTCTTGTACAGATCAAGTATTAATCGACTATAACTATGGGATCCCCTATTCTCACGAGTTACTGCATTTATCCGAGTGATCCACAAACGACGAAAACTTCTCTTTCGCCTGCCTCTATCCCGATGAGTGGAAACCAAAGCTCTCATTTTCTGTTGAGTAGTAGTTCGAGTAAGTCTTGAATGAGCCCCTCGAAAGGTTGCTGCAAATAAACGAATTTTTGTTCTACGTCTCCGAGCTATATATCTTCGTCTAACTCTGGTCATTGAATCAAAAGAAACTTGGATGAATAACTAATTGATTTCTTTTCTTTCAGTCATTCTTTTCCCCTCTCCTGGTTTATTAATAACAAAACGGATTCTTCCGATGTATAAAATGAAAATACAAATTCCAATGGCTTTTGCTACTATAACCTTCCCAACCACGATTTTTTGATTTCTTCCAGGCATTTCACCTCAAAAAAAAAAAAAGAAATTGTACCGATATTAGGTATAAAATAAATCGTAAATGGACAAATAGTGGCTTCCATCGTTTCTATGGTTACTTCTTAAACGGCGAGGTCCTCTCTATACACCGGAGCCCCTTTCCTCATTTAATCAATGTTATTGGTAACTTGTACAGTTCACGCTCTTTGGCTCTACCGATGAATTATCGAGTAATAGGTCTTTTTTCAATGGGATCTATCCATACAGTGACGGCATTTAATTATGAAGGTTGAATAGGTAGCTGACCCTGTTAGTCCGTTCTTGCAAGAGTAGGAGCATAATCTTTCTGCTTCTTAAATATAATTCCCCCGCTTAATGGATAACCATTTGCCACCAATGGGAATTGCTTTTCATCTCAAATCGAGGTGATTGGATTTGCACCAATGGAAACCATAAATTCCATGCAAATAGAGGTATACGAGAGATCTTTATTTTTCGATAGTGAATGGAGTTCTTCCATTCTATTCATTGGTACGAGTCATTGATACTGTAAAAATCGTCTCATTTGTTCTAGCTCATGATCTGAACGAGTCGCACATACACCCTAGTACATGTTCCTCGACGCTGAGGACATCCTCGAAGAGCGGGGGATTTCGTGACATTTCTGATTGGCTGTCTTGTGTTTCTAATAAGTTGTTTAATAGTTGGCATGCTGAATCATATACAGAATGGGCTGGTTTAGATCGATCCTAACCGGATGATTATGAATTACTTCCATTTCATATTTTACCCAGGTAAGAAGATAAAAGATCAAATAAGGGTTCATTCAAATTATGATTCGAAATGGAATCAAAGATTTATGCGAAATCCCCGGTATTTTCGATCGCTACAAGATCAACAATGCCATAATCTTGGGCTTCTGTTGCTGACATAAAAACATCCCTTTCCATGTCTTCGGATACAACCCATAAAGGATTGCCCGTTCTTTGTACATAAACCCTTGTGAGGGTTTCGCGGAGTTTCAGTAGTTCTTCCGCTTCCAGGATAAATTCTCCTGTGGGTGCCTCATAAAAAGAACTAGCAGGTTGATGGATCATAACCCTGATGATATAACATAATGAACGATTCCTCTATCTCGCATGATTGGGCGAAGGGAAGGGATAAAGAATAACAAGCAGGGAGAAAAAGATAGAATTGAACAACCGTACAGGCATCTTTTGTGCATACGGCTCTGTAATGGAATTTTTTTTCTCTTTTTTCATCGAAGAAAGAGACAAGTCGAATCTATCAGACCCAGATCGTTGAATGATCCATTTACCATCCTTCCTTTCGGAGTAATCAAAAAATACTATGATGGTTCCGTTGCTTTATATATTTATCTCGTCTGTGATTCAGCAATCCCAAAGTTTCTTTCTGATCCGATCAAATAAAAATAAGTAAAAAATGATCTTTTTTTTTTTTGATTTTCACACTCTTTCATAACATAAATATTGGAAAGAGACTTCTGATGTGGAAGCAAAAAGGTTTGTGACGCTGAAATGGACCCCGATACATAAGATCAAGTCGGAAATAACCTTTCTTTCATACTACTATCTCGATACATAATCTCATATTATGAAAAAATAATAATAGTTTGCTCATATCGAACTTGAAATGCCATGCTATTATTACTTAATATTATTATTATTTTATTCATATTCCATATGACGAAGGCATAGTCTTTTTTTCTCTCAAATAAAAAAACTCATTGGCGCCAAGCGTGAGGGAATGCTAGACGTTTGGTAATTTCTCCTCCAACCAGGATGAAAGATCCCATTGAAGCGGCTAATCCCATGCATATTGTATGCACATCTGGTGGCACAAATTGCATAGTATCATAAATAGCTATTCCTGGGATTACCCATCCGCCGGGAGAATTTATAAACAAATACAGATCCCTGGTATCATCCTCTATACTGAGATATACCATGAGACCAACAAGTTGATTCGAGATCTCGCTATCAACTTCTTGGCCTAAAAAAAGTAATCTTTCTCGATGAAGTCGGTTGATTAGGACAAAATTCTATTCCTTAGGAACCGTACACGCACCTTTGGGTGCATACGGTTCAAAAAATCAAAATGGAGAAAATCAAAAAAAAAAAAAAAGAAATTGTCGATTCCAGCCCTATTTCTTTTTTCGTAGCGGGCTTTTTCTTCCATTTTTTAAGAAACATGAGTTTTGACTTGCTTCCCTATAAAATCAAAAAAGAATTCACTGAACTTATCGAGCTAACCCCTCATTGATGTATTGTTTCATCGAGATCTAAATCACGATGTAATTTTCTTGTTCCCGAATGGGCCTCTTCCACTCTTTTAGGTTTATGCTCTACTCCGGGTAAAGATCCGCCCGAATTCGATTTGCACATATAGGACAAATGATCCCAGTACCACTTCTTTTTGCTATGACTTCTTTTTTTTTTTTCAATTTGTTTCATTTTCATGCCTTCCACAAAATATTCGATGTATTCATCATCATCATATTATTCCATTAATTGGCAATTTGAGATCACTCATATGGTATAAAGGAATCATTTCTGATAGGGTGGTAATCATACATGGATTACCTTGGTATTTTCTGAACGGAGCCTGTATACTTCATTTTATTGGTCCAAGCCAACCATAAATTCTTTTAATTGAGAATATTGATCCTCCAACCAAATAAATTGATCTAATTGCACTTCACGCTTCGAATTATTGATGGTTCAATCAATCTTTCTTGGGCGAAACAGAGGATATCTCGATCGGGGGAGAGAACGGGGAAATCCCATATGACCCAATATGTCTGACAAGTCACACTATACGTCAACCCAAACTGCATCTTCCTCTCCAGGACTCCGAAAAGGTACTTTTGGAACACCAATGGGCATTAAATGAAAGAAAATTTAAGTATTCTATTTCACTTTGATGTGGAAACGTAACAAACAATGGTTTATTGTCTTCATAATATTGTCGTTTATCGTATTTTATCGATAGATTGGAAGATTCATAGAGGAAGACGGAATAAAGGAAAATTCTTACGAACGGATCGTTCGAATGAGAAACAAGTATCTATACATTCGCTCACAAAAAATAGGATTAATCCCCCCATTGCGTATTGGTACTTATTGGGTATAGAATAGATCTGCTTCTCTTTGTTCCCACGAACAGAATTGTTCAATTATTACTAACGGAACAGAATAAATATTAACCCTTGTTTCGAGATAATCCAATGAAAGGGTGAGGTCCATAGCATAGTTATTTCCAATGTGATAAAGTTACATAGTATCTATTTTTTCTTTGAGAAAGGGGTATTTCCATGGGTTTGCCTTGGTATCGTGTTCATACCGTCGTATTGAATGATCCCGGTCGGCTGCTTTCTGTCCATATAATGCATACAGCTCTAGTTTCCGGTTGGGCCGGTTCGATGGCTCTATACGAATTAGCAGTTTTTGATCCTTCTGACCCCGTTCTTGATCCAATGTGGAGACAGGGTATGTTCGTTATACCCTTCATGACTCGTTTAGGAATAAACAATTCATGGGGCGGTTGGAGTATTACAGGAGGAACTATAACGAATCCGGGTATTTGGAGTTACGAAGGTGTGGCCGGGGCACATATTGTGTTTTCTGGCTTGTGCTTCTTAGCAGCTATCTGGCATTGGGTGTATTGGGACCTAGAAATATTCTGTGATGAACGTACGGGAAAACCCTCTTTGGATTTGCCCAAGATTTTTGGAATTCATTTATTTCTCTCAGGGGTGGCTTGCTTTGGGTTTGGCGCATTTCATGTAACAGGCTTGTATGGTCCTGGAATATGGGTATCCGATCCTTATGGCCTAACCGGAAAAGTACAATCTGTAAATCCAGCGTGGGGTGCGGAAGGTTTTGATCCCTTTGTTCCGGGAGGAATAGCCTCTCATCATATTGCAGCAGGTACATTGGGTATATTAGCAGGTCTATTCCATCTTAGTGTCCGCCCACCCCAACGTCTATACAAAGGATTACGTATGGGCAATATTGAAACTGTCCTTTCCAGTAGTATCGCTGCTGTCTTTTTTGCAGCTTTCGTTGTTGCTGGAACTATGTGGTATGGTTCAGCAACTACCCCGATCGAATTATTTGGTCCCACTCGTTATCAGTGGGATCAGGGATACTTCCAGCAAGAAATATATCGAAGAGTTGGCGCCAGTCTAGCCGAAAATCTGAGTTTATCGGAAGCTTGGTCTAAAATTCCCGAAAAATTAGCTTTTTATGATTACATCGGTAATAATCCGGCGAAAGGTGGATTATTCCGGGCAGGCTCAATGGACAACGGGGATGGGATAGCTGTTGGATGGTTAGGACACCCTATCTTTAGAGATAAAGAAGGGCATGAACTTTTTGTACGCCGTATGCCTACTTTTTTTGAAACATTTCCAGTAGTTTTGGTGGACGGAGACGGAATTGTGAGAGCCGATGTTCCTTTTAGAAGGGCAGAATCGAAGTATAGTGTCGAACAAGTGGGTGTAACTGTTGAGTTCTATGGTGGCGAACTCAATGGAGTCAGCTATAGCGATCCTGCTACTGTGAAAAAATATGCTAGACGTGCCCAATTGGGTGAAATTTTTGAATTAGATCGTGCTACTTTGAAATCCGATGGTGTTTTTCGGAGCAGTCCAAGGGGTTGGTTCACTTTTGGACATGCTACGTTTGCTTTGCTCTTCTTTTTCGGACACATTTGGCATGGCGCTCGAACCTTGTTCAGAGATGTTTTTGCTGGGATTGACCCAGATTTGGATGCTCAAGTGGAATTTGGAGCATTCCAAAAACTTGGAGATCCAACTACAAGGAGACAGGTAGTCTGATACAACATTGCTCCGGTATCTTTCGCCTCTATATTTGATTTTTTTGATTTGACATAAGGTACCGTAGAAATATTGATTTGAATCATCGCCTTTCTTTGCTCTTGTCCTTTCTTTATCTGGGAAATAATCCTAAATGAACAGGTGTGGAAGCTATAATTGTAAACAACGATCGAATCTATGGAAGCATTGGTTTATACATTCCTCTTAGTCTCGACTTTAGGGATAATCTTTTTCGCTATATTTTTTCGAGAACCGCCTAAGGTCCCGACTAAAAAGATGAAATGATTTTTCATTATCTTAATTGAAGTAATGAGTCCCCCATATGGGGGACTCATTACTTCAATTAGTCTCCGTGTTCCTCGAATGGATCTCTTAGTTGTTGAGAGGGTTGCCCAAAAGCGGTATATAAGGCGTACCCTGTAAAGCTTACAAGTGAACCAGATATGGAGATGGCGACTAAGGTTGCTGTTTCCATTATTAGAGAATTTCAAGACCACGATGGATCTATGCTACGATAAAATCGTTTATTTACAACGGAATAGTATACAAAGTCAACAGATCTCAACCAATGCAATAGTATTTATGGCTACACAAACCGTTGAGGGTAGTGCTAGATCTGGGCCAAGACGAACTATTACAGGGGATTTATTGAAACCATTGAATTCAGAATATGGTAAAGTGGCTCCTGGGTGGGGAACCACCCCATTTATGGGTGTCGCAATGGCTCTATTTGCGATATTCCTATCTATTATTTTAGAGATTTATAATTCTTCCGTTTTACTGGATGGAATTTCAATGAATTAGGTCCATAAGAACCAGAAGCCCTAGCTTTTCAATCAAAAATGAATCACTTAGGACTCAGATTTATAGTCCATTCTGGTAGTTTGACCGTGGAATTCCGTTGTTTCGGTATTTCCGGAATATGAGTGTGCGACTTGTTATAATTGATCCTATTGATAGTACAGAGAATGGGTCTGTCATCTCGACAGAGATGGTTCTGCCTCGTCGGATATTCATCCTAGTATCTGGAGCACGGAATATATGGAATAGATCAAGAAATATTTGAACTATGATTCATACCTACTATTCAGACCTCGTGACTGGACTTCAAAAAATTTTCAAACAAAGAGGTATTTGATAAATTGAACGATTTTTCTTCCTTTAGAATCATGCTTATTTTGTCCGAAGGACAAATCTTTCTCTGGATTTTTAGTCATTACATCTATGAATAAGTGATGATCAAATAGTTCTTACTCATAGAACCCTTGGTCTTAGTTTTTGGGTTTTATTGAATCATCGTGGTTCTAGTATGAATCTGAGGTTTCAATCGATTCATAGGGTCTCAACAAGAGAATTCCTATCAAAAAAAAAAATATAGTAAACAATAGTCAATCTGCATTACGCACAAACAAAAACAACAAATCAAATAACAAATAAATAGGGGAATAGAAGATTCAAGAGGCCTGTAACGATCAACATAAAGACAGATGAGCTAACTTGATATTTTGGCATTCTCATCACAACAAAGAAGAGAGTTCGGATTTTGGTTCCTTCGTATCTTCAGAGACGATTGAATCAAGTGGATAAATAAGAAATTTCAAATTTTCTATTACATATCCATTGTAATCAGTATTTGGGTGTTTCTGCTTGAGCCGTACGAGATGAAATTCTCATATACGGTTCTCAGAGGGGGAGTCCCCTTGGTTTACCTATCTCAATAAAGTATATGATTGGTTCGAGGAGCGTCTCGAGATTCAGGCGATTGCAGATGATATAACTAGTAAATATGTTCCTCCTCATGTCAATATATTTTATTGTCTAGGAGGGATCACACTTACTTGTTTTTTAGTACAAGTAGCTACGGGTTTTGCTATGACTTTTTACTATCGTCCGACCGTTACGGAGGCTTTTGCCTCTGTTCAATACATAATGACTGAAGTCAACTTTGGTTGGTTAATCCGATCAGTTCATCGATGGTCAGCAAGTATGATGGTCCTAATGATGATCCTACACGTATTTCGTGTGTATCTCACGGGCGGATTTAAAAAACCTCGCGAATTGACTTGGGTTACGGGTGTGGTTCTGGCTGTATTGACTGCATCGTTTGGTGTAACTGGTTATTCCTTACCCCGGGACCAAATCGGTTATTGGGCAGTAAAAATCGTGACAGGCGTACCTGAAGCTATTCCCGTAATAGGATCACCTTTAGTAGAGTTATTGCGTGGAAGTGCTAGTGTGGGTCAATCTACTTTGACCCGTTTTTATAGTTTACACACTTTTGTATTACCTCTTCTTACTGCCGTATTTATGTTAATGCATTTTCCAATGATACGTAAGCAAGGTATTTCAGGTCCTTTATAGAGAAGACAGATCATAGATATTTGTAATCGATCATATATAATTTCGGGGAGGAACAATAGTGTTTTATTGC